TGAATAAGATAAGTGAGTTTATATGTAAATTTATACAAGTAATTGATCAGTATATTTTTTTTTAAAAAATATTAAAAAAATAATTATATTTTCATGTAAATTAATACGAGTTATTTTTTTTAATACTTTTATTTTATAAAAAATTAGAAAATTTTATAAATAGTATATATATTATTTAATAATTAAAATTAGTAGTAAATTATAGTTAAAATTTTGGTTATTTTTATTATAAGTTAATATAAAGTTTATTGAGTTTTTGATTAAATAAATTAGGAATTTTTAAAATCTGTGAAGATGAAAGTTATCAGTTAGCAAATTTTTATTGTAAGGGTTAGGTATGATTTCATTAAGGTAAAAAAAAAAATTGAATTTGGAGGATTTTTTTTGTAATGCTTTGATATATTTTCATTATAGGTAAAATTTTGTTAAAAATTTTTAAATTGTAAAAATTTTTCTAAAAATTAATTTTTATAAAAAAAAAATATTTTTATTTTATAAAAATATTATAAATCTATTAAATAATTAAAATTTGTATATATATATATATATATATTTATATATATCATTAGACATATTTTATAATTATTAAAATTATGTATTGGATATATAAATATATTAATTATTAATAAATTTATTAATATATATAAAAATTAATCAATTATTAATATTTAATAAATTTCTTAATATACTATTATTTCTACGAGATATATAGATAAATAATAATATATAAATATTTAATGAATGATATTCTTAACTGAATTTCAAATTTTTTATTTTATTATCGTAATTAATAGATAAATATTAATTAATTAAATATTTATATATTAATATATATCTATTAATTATACTTAGTTATGAACAAAAAATAAATTTTTTATATTTTTAAAAAAAGATGAATATTATATTGAAATTTTTTATATTTTGTCAAAAAAATTTCGAAATTTTATCGTAAATTTTGAGAAATTTTGTAGGGGTCTTATATATTTTCATGTACTATATTTTGAAATTTTTTAGAGATTTTGACAAAATTTTAAAAAATTTCTTAAATTTTTAATGATATATTGACTTATATATATAAAAAAAAAAAAAAAAAAGAATTTCTAATTATATATGAATTTATAAATATAATTATATTATTTTTATATAATACTAAAAAAAATTATTTATGTAACTTATTAATAGTTTTAAAAATATTAAATATATACATATTTAAAGATATTAAAATAAATTTATTTTACTATTAGGGGTAGTATAATTATTTATTTATGTTATTTTTTTTATGAATTTTTATTAATTTAGTAAAATTTTGGTTATTATTCATTTATATAATTTTAAGTGAAATTATTTATTAGGGGTAAATAATATACTAATAATTATATAATATATTATATTAATCTACATTTTATTAGATATAAATATTTTAGTAATATTTGAATTTATATAAATATAGTTTGGTTAAAAATATTTTATGGGAGGAATTACCAAATTTTAATTATTTAAATAAATTTAATTTTATTTAATTATTTAAATAAATTTTATTTGATTTAATTATTTAAGTAAATTTTATTTATTTTAATTACATTATGTATTATGTTTATAATTTTATTAAGGTTAAATTTAAAGTAAAATAGGTTTACTAATTTTAGTTATTTATTTAGTATATAATTGGTAATTTTTATTTTTAAAAATTTTTATGATTGTATTAAAAGTTTTATTTTGGCTTAAAAATTTATTATTAATTTGGTTTATATGTAAATTTTTGTATGAATTTAATTTTATTTTGATAATAGATTAATTGATTTATTCGCAGTAATTAATTTTATTAGTTAAGTAATTTTAGAAATAGCAATAGTTGATAGTATTGACAAAATTTGTGCCAGCAGTCGCGGTTATACAAATGATGCAAATAAATTATTTTAGTTAAAGTTAATTTTTTTTTATAGTTGAAGTATAATAAATTTATTAGGTGAAATTTTAAATTTATTTAGGGGTTTATTGTATTTAATGATGCTTATAAAGTTTATTAGTAAACTAGGATTAGATACCCTATTATTTAAATTGTAAATATTAAACTTAGGTAGTAATAGTTATAATCTTGAAACTTAAAAAATTTGGCGGTATTTTAGTCTATCCAGAGGAACCTGTTCTATAATCGATAGTCCACGATGGACCTTACTTAAATTTGTAACAGCTTATATACCGTCGTTATAAGAGTATTTTATGAGGATGATAATATTCCTAATTTTTAAAGGATAGTATATCAGATCAAGGTGTAGTTTATGTTTAAGTAGAAATGGGTTACAATAAAAGTATTTATATGAATATAAAAATGAAATTAATTATTGAAGGTGGATTTGGTAGTAAAATAATATAGATAGATTATTTGATTTTTAGCTCTAAAATATGTACATATCGCCCGTCGCTCTTATTTGTTAAAGTAAGATAAGTCGTAACATAGTAGATGTACTGGAAAGTGTATCTAGAATGCAATTTAAAGCTTATATAGTAAAGTATTTCATTTACATTGAAAAGATTTTTGTGCAAATCAATTTAAATTGAATAGGATTTATTTATTAATATTTTTAGTATTTAATTTAGTATATTAAAAATAATTATAGATTAGATTAGTTTTAGTATTTTTTAAAGAAAAAATAATTTTTATTATAGTTTAATAGTATCGTGAGAGAAAATTGAAATATGTTGAAAAATAATTATTTTTAAAGAAAATTTAATTTATTGTACCTTGGGTATCAGGGTTTATTAATTAAAGATTATAAATTAATAATTTTCTCGATTTTAAAAGAGTTAATATATTAGTAAGGTTAATGTAATAAAATTATTTTTAATAGTATATTGGAAATGAAATGTTATTCGTTTTTAAAGGTATCTAGTTCTTTAAGAAATAAATTTAATTTAGAAATTTTATATTATCTATTTTAGTATATTAATTAGATAATTATTTAATTTTAATATTTTATGGGATAAGCTATAAAATAGTTTATTAAAAATTATTAGATAAGGTAAATAAATATAGGCTTAGAAATAGTTATTATTAATAAATATGTTATAATTTATATATTATATTAATTATTTAATTTATTTTAATTTAGTATTAAAGTGATTACTTTAATTTTAAAAGTAAGGAAAATATGGTAAAATTAGTATATGATTTTGTAAAGATATAAAATTATGAAAAGTTTTTTTAAAGAATTCGGCAAAAATAAGTATTCGCCTGTTTAACAAAAACATGTCTTTTTGTAATTAATTTAAAGTTTGGCCTGCCCACTGATATATTTGAATGGCCGCAGTATATTAACTGTGCAAAGGTAGCATAATCATTAGTCTTTTAATTGAAGGCTAGAATGAATGGTTGGACGAGATATTAACTGTTTCATAAGAATTTATAATAGAATTTTATTTTTTAGTAAAAAAGCTAAAATTTTTTTAAAAGACGAGAAGACCCTATAAATCTTTATATTTAAAATTTTATAATTTATAGAAATTTTTATTTATAATTATTAGTAGTATTTTATTGGGGTGATATTAAAATTTAAAAAACTTTTAATTAACTGATCATTAATTTATGAAAATTTGATCCGTTTTTAACGATTAAGAATTTAAGTTACTTTAGGGATAACAGCGTAATTTTTTTGGAGAGTTCATATCGATAAAAAAGATTGCGACCTCGATGTTGGATTAAGATAAAATTTTAGGTGTAGTTGTTTAAAATTTGAGTCTGTTCGACTATTAAAATCTTACATGATCTGAGTTCAAACCGGCGTAAGCCAGGTTGGTTTCTATCTTTAAGTTAATAAGATATTTCAGTACGAAAGGACCTAGTATCTGATAAATTTATTTTTAGAGTGAATTTAATTAATATAGCTATTTTGGCAGATTAGTGCAATAAATTTAGAATTTGTTCAAGTAATTTTTATTACAAATAGTATTTGTATTTAATTGAAAATTTATTATCTATTGTAGGAAGTTTGTTATTAATTATTTTTGTTTTGGTTAGTGTAGCATTTTTAACTCTTTTAGAACGTAAAGTATTAGGTTATATTCAAATTCGTAAAGGTCCTAATAGGGTAGGGATTTTAGGTATTCCTCAGCCTTTTTGTGATGCAATTAAGTTATTTACTAAAGAACAAACTTATCCAATATTATCAAATTATATTTCTTATTACTTTTCTCCTATTTTTTCATTATTTTTATCTTTATTGGTATGAATAGTTATGCCTATATTTGTAAAATTATTTTCTTTTAATTTAGGTTTATTATTTTTTTTATGTTGTACAAGTTTAGGGGTTTATACTGTAATAATTGCTGGTTGATCTTCAAATTCTAGTTATGCTTTATTAGGTGGGTTGCGTGCAGTTGCTCAAACTATTTCTTATGAAGTAAGATTAGCATTAATTTTATTAAGTTTTGTTTTTTTAATTGGTAGATTTAATATATTATTATTTTATAAGTATCAATTATTTATTTGATTTTTATTTTTAATATTACCTTTAGCTTTAGTTTGATTTATAATTTCTCTTGCAGAAACTAATCGGACACCTTTTGATTTTGCAGAAGGTGAGTCAGAATTGGTTTCAGGGTTTAATGTTGAGTATAGAAGAGGAGGATTTGCTTTAATTTTTTTAGCTGAGTATGCTAGAATTTTATTTATAAGAATAATATTCTGTTTAATATTTTTAGGGAGTGATTTATTTTCATTAATTTTTTATATTAAATTAACTTTTATTTCTTTTATATTTATTTGAGTTCGTGGGACTTTGCCTCGGTTTCGTTATGATAAATTAATATATTTGGCTTGAAGGAGTTTTTTACCTTTTTCTTTAAATTTTTTATTGTTAGTTTTAGGTATAAAAATTTTTATAATTTTTATTATTTAGTTAATTAATTTTAGTAAAGTTAATAGAATATTTATGTTCTATCTTATGTTTTCAAAACATATGCTTATAATCAAGCTCATTAACTAGTTTAGTAAATTATCTCATCATTGATTAATTAAGGGATTAAATAAATAGTAGGAAAAATAAATAATTGTTAAAATTTGTCCAATAAGAATATATGGGTCTTCTACAGGTCGGGCTCCAATTCATGTTAGTAAGAGTACGGTTATTGTTATTATTCAAAATAAAATTTTATTTATAGGATAAAATTGTATTCCTCGAAATTTATTAGAACTATAAATTGGGAGGATAGCTAGAATAGCAATGGATAAAATTAAGGCGATTACTCCTCCTAGTTTATTAGGAATAGAACGTAAGATTGCATAAGCAAATAAAAAGTATCATTCTGGTTGAATATGGATAGGAGTTATTAATGGGTTAGCTGGAATAAAGTTATCTGGATCACCTAATAGATAGGGATTAATTAGGGTTAGTAGTATTAAGAATATAATTATAATTAGGAATCCTACGATATCTTTAAAGGTGAAATAAGGATGAAATGGGATTTTATCTCTATTTGAGTTTAACCCTAATGGGTTATTTGATCCAGTTTCATGAAGGAATAAGATATGAATTATTGTTATAGCTAGGATAATAAATGGGAAAATAAAGTGAAAGGTGAAGAATCGTGTTAATGTTGCGTTATCAACAGCAAATCCTCCTCAAATTCATTGGACTAGGTCAGTTCCTAAGTAAGGAATTGCAGATAGTAGATTAGTAATGACTGTTGCTCCTCAAAAAGATATTTGTCCTCATGGAAGGACGTAACCTATGAAAGCTGTTCCTATTGTTAAAAAAAGAATAATTACTCCTACTATTCAGGTAGGAGTAAATAAATAAGAGTTATAGTAGATTCCTCGTCCAATATGTAAATAGAGAGAGATAAAAAAGAATGATGCTCCATTGGCATGAATAGTTCGTAGTAATCAGCCATAATTTACATCTCGACAAATATGATTTACGCTATAAAATGCTAAATTAATGTCTGCTGAATAATGTATAGCTAAAAATAAACCAGTTATGATTTGTACTATTAGGCATAAAAATAGTAATGAGCCAAAATTTCATCAAGAAGAAATATTAATTGGAGCTGGTAAATCAATTAATGCATTATTAATTAATTTTATAATTGGATGATTTAATCGTATTGGTTTATTCATTAGTTAAATATTGGTCGAAGAGGACCTTTGGATAATTTTGTAATTTTTACTACTGCAATTAAAGTAATTAATAAATAAATTATTAAATTTATTGTTAATATATTAGTAGGATAGTTATATAGTTTATTTAATAATAAAGAATTTTCTGAAATATAAGAAATTATTTGGTAAATAGAATTTATTTCATTATTGATGATTTGGTGAAAATTATTTTTATCTATAAGTAATATTATTAATATTAATGGAATTAAGATAGAGAGAGAGAATAGTATTAATTTTGTTGAAAAAGAGAATATTTCGTTAGAAGCTAATGATGTTACATAAATAAATAAGACAAGTATTCCTCCTAAAAATACTAGAAATAGTATGTATGAAAATCAATATGTTTTTATGAATATTCCAGTTATTAAAGAAATTAAAGTTGTTTGAATTAATAGAGTTAAGCCTATAGCTAGGGGGTGATTTATAGTTATAAAAATGAAATTGAATAGTAATAATAATCTTATTAATAATCATTGAATAATATCAAGAGGTAGTTTAATGAAAATATTAATTTTGGAGATTAAAGATAGAATAATTTTGTTTTTCTCTTGAAGTTTTAAAAGAAATTCTTAATTTTGGTTTACAAGACCAAAGTTTTTATTAAACTATTAAAACTAAATATAATGTTAATAAATTTTGATTTAAAGATTTGTAGAGTTTTATTTATTATAGGTGTAGTAACTTTTGTTTTAAGTCGAAAGCATTTATTATCTATGTTATTAAGTTTAGAATATATTGTTTTAAGTTTATTTTTATTACTTTTAATTTATTTAAGAATTTTGAATTATGAAAGCTTTTTTAGTATAATATTTTTAGTTTTTAGAGTTTGTGAAGGATGTTTAGGTCTTTCTATTTTAGTTTCAATGATTCGTTCACATGGTAATGATTATTTTCAAAGTTTTAATATTTTACAATGTTAAAAATTATTGTTTCTGTTTTATTTTTATTACCTTTATGTTTAAGGGGAGAATATTATTGAATGGTTCAGAGTTTAATTTTTTTGTTAAGATTTATTTTTATTTTAATAAATATTAATATAAATTATTTTATAAATATTTCTTATTATTTTGGTTGTGATATTCTTTCTTTTGGGTTAATTTTATTAAGTTTATGAATTATTGGATTGATAATTATAGCAAGTGAATCAATTTATAAAAGTAATAATTATTTAAATTTATTTATAGTTAATATTATTTTTTTATTAGTTTTGCTTATTTTAACTTTTAGTAGAATAAGTTTATTTATATTTTATTTATTTTTTGAAGGTAGATTAATTCCTACTTTATTTTTAATTTTGGGATGAGGGTATCAACCAGAGCGATTACAAGCTGGAGTTTATTTATTGTTTTATACATTGTTAGCTTCTTTGCCAATATTAATTGGGATTTTTTATCTTAATAATGAAGTTGGGTCTATAGCATTTTATTTATTAAATAATTATATATTTAATTTTGAATTTTTTTATATTTCAATAATTTTAGCATTTTTAGTAAAAATACCAATATTTTTAGTTCATTTATGATTACCAAAGGCTCATGTAGAAGCTCCAGTTTCTGGTTCTATGATTTTAGCTGGAATTATGTTAAAACTTGGGGGGTATGGATTATTACGAGTTTTTTCTTTTTTACAATTTATAGGATTAAAATTTAATTTTATTTGAATTAGTATTAGTTTAGTTGGGGGAGTTTTAGTAAGATTAATTTGTTTACGGCAGACTGATTTAAAAGCTTTAATTGCTTATTCTTCTGTTGCTCATATAGGGATTGTTTTATCTGGATTAATAACTATAACTTATAGAGGAATTTGTAGCTCTTATACTTTGATAGTTGCTCATGGTTTATGTTCTTCAGGACTATTTTGTTTAGCAAATATTTCTTATGAACGGTTAGGGAGTCGTAGTTTATTAATTAATAAGGGTATATTAAATTTTATACCTTCGATAACTTTATGATGATTTTTATTAAGCTCTGCTAATATAGCAGCTCCACCTACTTTAAATTTATTAAGTGAAATTATATTAATTAATAGAATTGTTAGTTGGTCTTGAATTTCTATATTATTATTAGCTTTTTTATCTTTTTTTAGTGGAGCTTATACTTTATATTTATATGCTTATAGACAGCATGGAAAATTATATTTAGGAAATTATTCATTTAGAGGAGGTGTAATACGAGAATTTTTACTTTTGTTTTTACATTGATTTCCTTTAAATTTATTAATTATGAAAAGTGAGGTTTGTACTTTATGATTATATTTAAATAGTTTAATAAAAATATTGATTTGTGGTGTCAATGATAAGATAAATTCTTTTTAAATTTTGAAGTATATATCAGTTTGTTTTATTAATTTTAGAATTTTATTTTTTTGTAGAATTAGAATTTTTTTATTTGGTATTATTTTTTTAATAGAAGATATCAGTATTTTTATTGAATGAGAGTTATTATCATTAAATTCATGGAATATCATTATAACGTTGTTATTTGATTGAATAAGTTTATTGTTTATGTCATTTGTTTTAATAATTTCTTCTTTAGTAATTTTTTATAGAAAAGATTATATAAGAAGTGACTATAAGATTAATCGATTTATTTTATTAGTAATGATATTCGTTGGGTCTATAATATTATTAATTATTAGACCTAATTTAGTTAGTATTTTATTAGGGTGAGATGGGTTAGGTCTTGTTTCTTATTGTTTAGTAATTTATTTTCAAAATATTAAGTCTTATAATGCAGGAATATTAACAGCTTTATCAAATCGTATTGGAGATGTTGCTTTATTATTGTCTATTGCTTGAATATTAAATTATGGAAGTTGAAATTATATTTTTTATTTAGAAATTATAAAGAATAATTTTGAAATGGTTACTATTGGTAGATTAGTAGTACTAGCTGCTATGACTAAAAGAGCTCAAATTCCATTTTCTTCTTGATTACCGGCTGCTATAGCAGCACCTACTCCAGTTTCAGCATTAGTTCATTCATCTACTTTGGTTACTGCTGGTGTTTATTTATTAATTCGATTTAATATTTTATTAGAATTTTCTTTAATAGGTAACTTATTATTATTATTGTCTGGTTTAACTATATTTATATCAGGATTAGGGGCTAATTATGAATTTGATTTAAAAAAAATTATTGCTTTATCTACATTGAGTCAGTTAGGGTTAATAATAAGAATTTTATCGATAGGATTTTATAAATTAGCGTTTTTTCATTTATTAACTCATGCCTTATTTAAGGCTTTATTATTTATGTGTGCTGGAGCTATTATTCATAATATGAATAATTTTCAAGATATTCGATTGATAGGAGGATTAAGTAAGTTGATACCTTTTAGAATTTCTTGTTTTAATGTAGCTAATTTAGCTTTATGTGGTATGCCTTTTTTAGCTGGATTTTACTCTAAGGATTTAATTTTAGAAATTGTTTTATTATCTAACGTTAATTTATTTTCTTTTTTTTTATTCTTTTTTTCTACAGGATTAACTGTTTGTTATTCATTTCGATTAGTTTATTATACAATAACTGGTAATTTTTATTTTTTTTCATTAAATTTATTAAATGATGAAAGTTGAGTTATATTAAGGAGAATAATAGGATTATTAATTTTAAGAATTTTTGGAGGTAGAATACTTTGTTGATTAATTTTTCCTAGACCTTTATTTATTATTTTACCTTTTTATTTAAAATTATTAACTTTATGAGTATGTTTATTAGGTGGATTAGTAGGTTATTTAGTAAGAATAGTTTCATTATTTTTTTTTAATAAAAGTTTGTATAATTATAATTTTTCTTATTTTTTAGGTTCTATATGATTTATACCTTATATTTCTAGTTATGGAATTATTAATTATTTTTTAATAGCAGGAAAATTAGTAATTAAATCAATTGATCATGGTTGATCTGAGGTTTTTGGTGGGCAACAGTTATATAGTAATTTGGTAATTAGTACTCAATTTAATCAAACTTTACAAAATAATAATTTAAAAATTTATTTATTAAGTTTTATTTTTTGGGTTGTTATTTTGTTTTTATTTATGTGTCTATATTCAAATAGCTTATAGTAAAGAGTATGACACTGAAGATGTTATGGAGATTAATAAATCTTTGAATATATAGTGAATAAATTTTAGTAATTTATAAAAATAATATTTTATTTTTACAATGAAAATGTAATGTTTTTTTTAAACTATATAAATAAGAAGTATAAATGGAGTTTAACCATTAAAAGAAAAAAGTTAGCAGCTTTTTCTTGGATCTTCATACTTCTTTAATTGGAGATATTCTCAGTTTTATCATTAACAATGATATGCCTCTTTTTGGCTTCAATTAAGTGTAGAATAAGGGTAATTTACCTAAAATTAGGTCGAAACTAATTGCAATTTATCGCTTCATATTCAAGGTAGATTGAAATTCAATACTTTTTGAATGCAAATCAAATGTTATTATTAACTACAACCCTAAGTAGATCAAGTTAATATTCCTTGATTTCATTCGTGATATAGACCAATTAATAAAATTAATAAAAATATAATTGTTGTAGAAGTTCATATAATTAAATTAGAATAGTTTATAATAATAATAATGGGTAAAATTAAAGCAATTTCTACATCAAAAATTAAAAAAATAATTGTAATTAAAAAAAATCGTAGAGAGAATGGGAGGCGGGAGGAAGATTTGGGGTCAAACCCACATTCAAATGGTGAAGATTTTTCTCGATCAATTAGTGATTTTTTTGATAAGATAGAAGCAATCATTATAACTATTAAAGAAATAGCTATAATAATAAGTCTAATAATTATAATTGAATAAATTATCTATACTATTAATAATTATAGACTGTTTGATTGGAAGTCAATTGTACTTTTTATACTATATAGATAATTTTATAGAGTAAATTAGCCTCCTCATCAATAAATTGAGACAAATAGGAATAATCAAACAATATCTACAAAATGTCAGTATCAAGCAGCAGCTTCAAAGCCGAAATGATGATTTTTTGAAAAATGGTTATTTAAATGACGGATTAAACAAATAATTAAAAATGTAGTTCCAATTAATACATGAATTCCATGGAATCCTGTTGCTATAAAAAAGGAAGATCCATAAATAGAATCAGCAATTGAAAAAGGAGCTTCTAGATATTCATAAGCTTGTAGTATTGTAAAGTAAATTCCTAAAAGAACAGTGAAGAATAGGCCTTGAGTAGCTTGGGAATGATTATTTTCTATAAGACTATGATGTGCTCATGTAACTGTAATACCTGATGATAGAAGAATTACAGTGTTTAATAGTGGAATTTGAAAAGGATTAAAAGGAATAATCCCTATAGGAGGTCATATAGTTCCTAATTCAATTGATGGAGAAAGTCTTCTATGGAAAAAAGCTCAAAAAAAAGAAGTAAAGAATAAAATTTCTGATAAGATAAATAAGATTATTCCTCATCGTAGTCCAATAGTGACAGGAGTAGTATGTAAACCTTGAAAAGTTCTTTCTCGAGAGACATCTCGTCATCATTGATAAATAGTTATAATTGTAATAATATTACCTAGTAAAAATAATGAGGTATTAAATTGATGGAATCATTTTACTATTCCTACGACGGTTGTTATTGCTCCAATAGAAGCAGTTAAAGGTCATGGGCTATAGTCTACTAAATGATAAGGATGATTTGAGTGTGTTATCATTAAATTACTTCTCTAGAATATAAAGTTCTAAGTACAGCAAAGACATAAGATTGAATTATTGCAACAGCTGATTCTAAAATTAATAAAGCAATTTGTGTAATAATTAGGATTGATAATAAAAATGATATAATTGTTGGTCCTGTATTTCCTAAAAGAGTTAGTAGGAGGTGTCCTGCAATTATATTTGCTGTTAATCGAACAGTTAAAGTTCCTGGTCGAATGATGTTTCTAATAGTTTCAATGCATACCATAAAAGGTATTAATATAGCTGGAGTACCTTGGGGTACTAGATGAGAGAATATATGTTGAGTATTATTAATTCAACCAAAGACTATAAAACATATTCATAAAGGTAATGCTAAAGTTAATGTTATAGTTAGGTGACTAGTTCTAGTAAAAATATAAGGGAATAAACCTATAAAATTATTAAATAAAATCGTAGAAAATAAAGAGATAAAAATTAAGGTGGATCCATTTATTCTTATTGGTCCTAAAAGAGTTTTGAATTCTTTATGTAAAATTAGGATAATATTAGATCAAATTATATGGTATCGTGAAGGTATTAACCAGTAAAAAGAAGGAATTATTAAGATTCCTAAAAAGGTTCTTAATCAATTTAATGGTAAATTAATAAAAGTTGTTGATGGATCAAATACTGAGAATAAATTTGTTATCATTTTCAGTTTATTGAAGTTATTTTATATTTTTTAGTTATAATTGATTTAGGTATAGAAGGGAAAAATATATAGTAATTTATAATTCTAAATATGATAAAAATAATTGTAAAGATAAAAAATAAGTTTAATCAATTTATAGGGGATATTTGAGGTATTAAAAAATATCAGGGGGGGCTGATGATTTTAGTTTGACAAACTAATGTTATAAATTAACTAATTTTTTCCATTAGAAGTAAGTGCTAAATTACTATAAAATGGTTTAAGAGACCAGTACTTGCTTTCAGTCATCTAATGAGAATTTATTTGTTTTTATTAATTCATTTAATAAAATATTTTAAGGGAATTCTTTCAATTACAATAGGTATAAATCTATGGTTAGCTCCACAAATTTCTGAACATTGACCGAAATATAGGCCAGGTCGATTGATAAAGAAATTTGTTTGGTTTAAACGACCAGGGGTTCCGTCTACTTTTACTCCTAGAGAAGGAATAGTTCATGAATGAATGACATCAGCAGCTGTTACTATAATTCGAATATAAGAATTGGTAGGGATAATTACTCGATTATCTACATCTAATAGTCGGAAGTTATTAATCATTAAGTCATTTGTAGGAATTATATAAGAATCAAATTCAATGTTTTTAAAGTCTGAATATTCATAAGATCAATATCATTGATGTCCAATTGTTTTTAAAGTAATTGAAGGTTCACTTGATTCATCTAATAAATAGAGTAATCGTAGGGAAGGAAAAGCAATGAAAATTAGGATAATTGCTGGTAAGATAGTTCAAATAATTTCAATTGCTTGGCCATGTAATAGGAATCGATTGGTTAATTTATTAAATAGGAGAGAAGTTATTAAATAAATTACAAAAATAGTAATTATTGTTAAAATTAAAAGTGAATGGTCATGAAAAAAAATTAATTGTTCTATTAAAGGGGATGCTCTGTCTTGAAATAAAGTAGTTATTCAGGTTGACATTATAATAGTTCTAATAAAAGTAAAGTTCTTTATTTATAGAGCTTAAATCTATTGCACTAATCTGCCATATTAGAAATTATTTAATAAGGGTAATTCTGAGTAGCTATGTTCTGATGGAGGTGAATTTTGGAATCATTCAATTGATGAATTTAATTGTATAGAGTAAATAATTTTATTTTTAGTAATAAGACTTTCTCAGATAATTAATAAGAAAAAGATAATTCCTAAAAGAGAGATTGTAGATCCGATTGATGAAATAAGATTTCAAGTAGTATAAGCATCAGGGTAATCTGAATATCGTCGAGGTATTCCAGCAAGTCCCAAGAAATGTTGGGGGAAAAAGGTTAAATTTACACCAATAAATATGATGATAAATTGACTTTTTAATATAAATCTATTTAGATTTAATCCTGTAAAAAGTGGGTATCAATGAATAAATCCTGCTATAATTGCGAATACGGCTCCTATAGAGAGTACGTAATGGAAATGGGCAACTACATAATAAGTATCATGAAGAATAATGTCAATGGATGAGTTAGCTAGAATAATTCCTGTTAGTCCTCCAACTGTAAATAAAAATACAAATCCTAGAGATCAAAGTATAGCTGGGGAAAAATTTAATTGAGTTCCATAAAGAGTAGCTAATCAGCTAAAAATTTTAATTCCTGTTGGAACAGCAATAATTATAGTTGCTGAAGTAAAATAAGCACGTGTATCTACATCTATTCCTACTGTGAATATATGGTGAGCTCAAACAATAAATCCTAATAATCCAATAGCTAGTATTGCATAAATTATTCCTAAAGCTCCAAAGGTTTCTTTTTTTCCAGATTCTTGTCTAATAATATGAGAGATTATGCCAAATCCTGGAAGAATTAAGATATAAACTTCAGGATGACCAAAAAATCAAAAGAGATGTTGGTATAAGATAGGGTCTCCTCCTCCTGCAGGGTCAAAAAAAGAGGTATTAAAATTTCGATCTGTTAGTAATATAGTAATTGCTCCTGCTAGTACTGGGAGACTTAAAAGTAATAAAAAAGCTGTAATTACTACTGATCAAACAAATAGAGGTATTCGATCAAATGTAATTCCTGTGGATCGTATATTAATTACAGTTGTAATAAAATTTACGGCACCTAAAATAGAGGAGATTCCAGCTAAATGGAGAGAGAAGATAGCTAAATCTACTGAAGCTCCTCCATGTGCAATATTAGATGATAAAGGAGGATAAACAGTTCATCCTGTCCCAGCTCCAGTTTCTACTAGTCTTCTTATAAGGAGTAATGATAAGGCTGGGGGTAATAGTCAAAATCTTATATTGTTTATTCGTGGGAATGCTATGTCTGGAGCCCCTAGTATAAGAGGTACTAGTCAATTTCCAAATCCTCCAATTATAATTGGTATTACTATAAAAAAAATTATAATAAAAGCATGAGCTGTAACGATTACATTGTAAATTTGATCATCACCAATTAGTGAACCAGGGTGTCCTAATTCAGCACGAATTAAAATTCTAAATGAAGTTCCTATAAGACCTGATCAGGCACCAAAGATAAAATATAATGTTCCAATATCTTTATGATTTGTAGAGAATAGTCATTGTCGCGATTAAATGGCTGAAGTTAGGCGATAGACTGTAAATCTATTTATGAGGTAATTCTCTTTAATCAATTTGGCTTTATAGTCAATAATGACATTAGACTGCAAATCTAAAGGAGCAAATTAATGCTATAGCTTATTTTTAGGACTAAGACTTAAAAGATTATTCCTATATTTATAGCTTTGAAGACTATTAGTTTATTTAACTTAAAGTCTTAAGATAGAAAATAGATAGGAATGATTAAAAAAAGACCTCTTACTGAGAGAAATGAAAGGCTATAGAATAAAGATAGGTAATTATGATTATAAAATGATAAGGTTATTCACTTTATTTCAAAATAATTTAATATTAAAGCTCTATATGATAATCGTAAATAAAAAAATAGTGTAATTAAAGCTATAATAATTAGAAATCTTAGAATAAATAACTGATTGTTATTTGTTGAGGATTGGATAATAATTCATTTTGGTAAAAATCCTAAAAAGGGAGGTAAACCTCCTAAAGACAATAAATTAATTAAACTTAAAAATTTAATAGATTTTGAATAAATTATTAATGAGAACAATTGATTAATATGGGATGTTTTAAAGATATTAAATATGTAAATTATTGTTATACTCAAAAAAGAATAGAAAATAAAATAAATTATTCATAAAAGGTTGTTATTTAATAATGCTATTAGTATTCATCTTATATGGTTAATTGATGAGTAAGCCATTAGTTTTCGTAGAGAGATTTGATTTAATCCTCCTAGAGCTCCAATTAATCTAGATATAAGAATTCTTAAGATAATTAATGGTTTTATAATAGTGTATGAGATTAATATTATTGGAGCAATTTTTTGTCAAGTTATTAAAATTAATGCATTAATTCAGGTTAGACCTTCTATTACATTAGGGAATCAAAAGTGAAAAGGGGCAATTCCACTTTTTAAAAAAAGTGCAGAAGAAATTATTATTTTTCTTAAATATGTAGAATTAATTTTATTAAAATTTAAAAGATATATAATTATTGCAAATAGTAGGATAGAAGAGGCTAAAGCTTGAGTAAGAAAATATTTCAATGATGCTTCTGTAGATATTAACTTACTATCTCTTATTAGGGGGATAAAAGATAATAAATTAATTTCTAGACCTATTCATGCTCTTAATCAAGAATTTGCTGAAATTGAGATTAGTGTGCCTACTATTAAAATTAATATAAATATAATTTTTGATGAATTATTAAAAATTAAAAAGAAAAGGAGTTAACCTTTATAATTGGGGTATGAACCCAGTAGCTTAATTAGCTTATCTTTTTATATCTTAGTGTAAGATGCACAAAAATTTTTGAAATTTTTAGGAATAGTTTAATTCTATTAGATATAATGAATGTAGTATTATTACATAATTTACCCTATCAAGGTAATCCTTTTTCAGGCAATTCATT